ATGCGTTGGTTCTTTTCGACTAATCATAAAGATATTGGAACTTTATATATTTTGTTTGGTGTGTGATCAGGCCTTATCGGGACCGGTCTAAGTCTCCTGATTCGGGCTGAGCTTGGTCAGCCTGGAGCATTACTCGGTGATGATCAGTTATACAATGTTATTGTCACAGCACATGCTTTTGTAATAATTTTTTTTTTGGTAATGCCGGTTATGATTGGTGGATTCGGGAACTGGTTGGTTCCTTTAATGTTAGGAGCTCCAGATATGGCTTTTCCTCGACTTAATAATATAAGTTTTTGATTGTTACCGCCAGCTTTATTACTTCTTCTTTCCTCAGGTGCTGTAGAGAGCGGTGTAGGTACTGGTTGAACTGTATACCCTCCTCTTTCTGCTAATGTGGCCCATGCTGGTAGTTCAGTAGATCTGGCGATTTTCTCACTTCATCTAGCCGGTGTGTCTTCTATTTTAGGTGCTGTAAACTTTATTACAACTGTTTTTAACATACGGTGGCAGGGAATACAGTTTGAGCGGCTTCCGCTATTTGTCTGATCAGTTAAAATCACTGCTGTGCTATTGCTTTTATCTTTACCAGTTTTGGCAGGGGCCATTACAATGTTATTAACAGACCGTAATTTTAATACATCCTTTTTTGATCCGGCGGGCGGGGGCGATCCTATTTTATACCAGCATCTATTTTGATTTTTTGGTCATCCGGAAGTATATATTTTAATTCTTCCTGGGTTTGGTATAATTTCACATATTGTAAGACATTTTTCCTGTAAGAAAGAAGCATTTGGGACCTTAGGAATGGTTTATGCTATGTTAGCTATTGGTATTTTAGGTTTTATCGTCTGGGCCCATCATATGTTTACAGTTGGAATGGATGTCGATACTCGAGCATACTTTACAGCAGCAACAATGATTATTGCTGTCCCAACAGGCATTAAAGTATTTAGTTGGCTTGCTACAATCCATGGTGCAAAGATTAAATATGAGGCCCCTATGCTTTGAGCTCTAGGTTTTATTTTTCTGTTTACAGTAGGGGGCCTAACTGGGATTGTTCTGTCGAACTCATCTTTAGATATTATGTTACACGATACATATTATGTAGTAGCGCATTTTCATTATGTTCTCTCTATGGGGGCAATTTTTGCTTTATTTGGTGCCTTTACTTATTGGTTTCCTCTTTTTAGGGGGGTCTCACTTCATGCACGGTGAATAAAAGCACATTTTTATATCATATTTATTGGGGTTAATGTAACTTTTTTTCCACAGCATTTCTTAGGCATAGGAGGTATGCCTCGACGATATTCGGACTATCCTGACTGCTATACTAAATGGAATGTAGTATCTTCCATTGGGTCTATAATTTCCTTTGTAGCCGTTTTATATTTTATGATTATTGTCTGGGAAGCCCTTACTTGTCAACGAAGCGTTGTAAGAAGAAGTCATATAAGAACAGCTATAGAATGAGATGATATCTTACCAGCTGATTTTCATAATGCTGCGGAGACCGGAGCATTAGTTATGAATAAGGGGTAGAATGAAAGCCAAAAAGAGGCCCCTGTTTGTTAATCAGGAGATTGTAGGTTTTACTACTCATTTAGGGAAAAAACAAGAGTGAAACAGGGCTGCTAACTTTGTTTTGGGTTGTCAGATATCCTTTTTCTTGTGTTTGCTGTTCTTCCTTATGGTTATATATTCATGGCTTTTATAATAGTAGGAACAGGCCTATCTTTATCGTCAGTTCACTGGCTAGGTATTTGGGCAGGTATAGAGGTTAACTTAATTGGTTTCCTTCCTTTGTTAATTTACGAAAAAAAAATTTCTGAGAGAGAGTCAGGTGTTAAGTATTTCGTTATTCAAGCCCTAGGATCGAGCCTTTTATTGCTAGGTAGCTTAATGCTCTTTAGTGTTTTTTCCTGAGAGATTTTAGGGACTAATTTTGGCAGGGTAATAAGGTTCTGGCTACTCCTAAGAGGTTTGTGTATTAAGCTTGGTTTGTTTCCGTTCCATTATTGATTGCCCGGTGTTATAGCTGGTCTTTCTTGATTGATATGTTTGTTGTTGGCAACCTGACAAAAAATTGCGCCGTTGTTTCTAATGTCCTGCCTAATTGAGTTAGGTAATTTTCATAGTATAGTTTTAACCTTATCTTTTATAAGTGTTGGAGCAAGACTCGTAGGAGGTATAGGGGGTTTAAATCAAACTCAAATGCGAGCCTTACTTGCATATTCCTCAATTGGGCACTTAGGTTGAATGATTTTCGCTCTGCTTCATAGGGAGTGGTCTATAAAATCTTATTTTTTTATTTATGTCATTATTTCTATTTGTCTATTTTGTAGCCTGGGTATAATAGATGTGGGGGTCATAAAAAATATTCAAAAACTTAAAATATCTAGAGTATTTACGGTAATAATGCTATTGTTATTATCCCTCGGAGGATTACCTCCCTTGTTAGGGTTTATTTCAAAGTGGGCAGTATTCCTAGTTAGCATTAGCGGTCCTGTTGTTTTTGCATTACCTATATTAATTGTGGGTTCTTTATTGAGGTTGTTTTACTATTTAAGTTTATTTTTTTCAATTTTTTTACATGGTAAGTGCAATTTATTTATAGTAAAGGAAGAAGGCTATTTACTAGTCTCTTTAGGTATTTTAAATCTTTTAGGGGGTGTGGTTCTTCTAGGGCATAATATCCTGGTTTTTTAATATGAGCCTATGAGGACAACTAGGATTTCAGGATGCGGCTTCGCCTTTAATAGAAGAGTTAATTTTTTTTCATGATCATGCTATAATAATTTTAGTGATAATCACTAGCTTAGTTGGATATGCTGCTTTTTCCCTTATTATGAGAAAAAGCACCTGTCGTTCCTTGTCAGAGGGACAGACCGTTGAAACTATTTGGACTACGGTGCCAGCGATAATTCTTGTTTTTTTGGCATTGCCTTCTTTACGTCTACTATATCTTTTAGATGAGGTTGGGAACTGTAATATTAGTGTTAAAACGATTGGTCATCAATGGTATTGGAGATATGAATATTCAGATTTTTTAAATGTTGAGTTTGATTCTTATATAATCCCAATAAATGAATTAAATTCTGGGGATTTTCGTCTACTTGAAGTAGATCATCGTATAGTTTTACCCACTCAAACTGATATTCGTGTCTTAGTTACATCGGCTGATGTGATTCACTCATGGACAGTCCCTTCATTAGGTGTAAAGGTTGATGGGGTGCCGGGGCGGCTGAATCAGTTGGGCTTTTTGATTAAAGTTCCTGGTGTGTTTTACGGTCAGTGTTCAGAAATTTGTGGAGCTAATCATTCCTTTATGCCAATTGTTGTTGAGGGTGTGCCGTTAAGGAATTTTATGGAGTGAGTAACCAATGTTTATGAATGTTAGTGGATATTTTTTCTTCTTTTGATGATAATAACCAGGTTTTTTCATCTATATATATGTTAATATGAGGTTTTTCCTTGTCAGTAGTAACTCTTTTTAATTTTTTTTGGTTAGGTTCGCCCCGCTGGTTTTACTTAGTAAATCGTTTTAAAGAAATTAGTGCATCTCAGGCATTTCGATCTTTAGGGATAAATATAGGGGGCTTTCTGGGGATAGTATCGGGCTTGTTTTTATTCCTTATTCTGATAAACTTAGTGGGCTTAATTCCATATGTTTTCAGGATGACTAGACACTTAACAATTTCATTATCACTGGGTTTGCCTCTTTGGGCAACCCTGATTGCTTCAGCTATCTTTAATAATTTTAGATCTGTTATTGCAGGGTTGTTGCCTATAGGAGCACCTGGGTTTTTAAATCCTTTTCTCGTAATCATTGAGACTGTCAGTATTTTAGTTCGTCCTATTACGCTATCTGTACGGTTAACTGCTAATATGGGGGCTGGTCACATTGTTATTGCTCTAATTAGTAGCTATCTGTCTTTTATATTTACAAGCTCTTTTATTGGTTTAAGTTTTTTATTATCTGTCCAGATTTTATACACTATTTTTGAGTTTGGGATTAGGGCGATCCAAGCTTATATCTTTTGTTTGTTAATTACTCTATACTCAGACGAACATCCTAAGTAGTATTTAATACTTATTTTTTTACTACACACTGGTGGTCACATTTTTGGTTTTGCAAACCAATGTTTTTAAATAAACTACAGTGCGCTTCTTTAAAATAATCTAATCTTCTTACTTGGAAGGCAAGTGTACTAAAACATACTCAAAAGACCGGGGTTTAAAGAAATCTTTATTTTGGGCTTTGAAGGCCCACAGTTTGCTTAACTTAAAGCCCCTTTAATAAACAACCTGATTTCTATAAAAATGGTTATATTAAGTAAGCACAGAAATAAGAGATAGAAAATTAGTTAAAAAATAATATAAGGTTGTCAGTCTTACGTTACTATTTGTAGTATTTTCTAATGCCTCAACTATCCCCTTTAAATTGAATTTTATTATTTTCTTTTGCTTGGTTCAGGGTTTTACTTTTTTTTATTTTAATTTGATGATGTAGAAAAATCGATCTTTTATATAGAAATCAATCTTTTGTTATTGAGCGTAATAAGTGAAACTGATATATATTAATTACTTTTTAACATAAAGGTAAAAGAAATAGTTCATATTTGGGGCATGAGCCCAACAGCTTAAAACTTAGCTTATCTTACAGTCGAGGGTACCCCGTGAATAGATCTACAGTCTATCGCTTTTAACTCAGCCATCAACAAACTAGAAGGCAACCCTTTCTTAAGAAATCAAAATTCTTTGTGCTCAAACACTGCATGTAATTTCTAATACTAGGTATTCCTCCAGGATGAAAACCTGATGTGCTTTTTCACACCCTAGAAACTATAAAGGAATTCCTGATTACAGGTAAAGATTTGACTTAAAAGTAAGCAGTATAGGGATTTTTATTAGTTTGGCTCTGTCTAATATGAATGATGTAAGCTATAGAATACACATGGTTTCAGTTGAAAGAGGCGAAAGGAAAAATAATAAGTTTTATATAAAACATGTAAGGATTAAAATTTTCCCGGGTATTATAGTTATATATTATGTCGCGATGTCCGCTAACACCAGTGTTGAAGATTAAAGCAAAAGTGAAAGCTTGATTTAGTTTAGCTATCAGGTCTGGTCAACTCGGTGCCAGCATCCGCGGTTAAACCGGGGGACCTAGTCATTTTTTACGGTAAAAAACAGTTAAGAAGTATATAGTGTTAGTTAATTAATATTATAAGGTAAAATTTGAATATTAAAATAAACCTTCAAAGCAAAATTCTGAGCTGTGAAAGCCTTGAGGGAAACTGGGATTAGATACCCCATTATTCAAGGGCATAAAAGAATTACCAGGGTACTACGAACTGTGTTTAAAACTCGAAGGGCTTGGCGGTGTTTTAGACCCCCCAGGGGAACCTGTCTCATAATCGATAGTCCACGTAATACCTGACCCGTTTTTATGGCTTGTATACCGTCGTCGTTAGCTAACTTTCAAGAGAATAAAAGTTGACAGGTAACATCTATAGTTTGACGTCAGATCAAGGTGCAGCTTATAGCCGGGGCGGGATGGGTTACAATTACAAATTATATTACCGAAGTTGTTTGAAAAACTTCTATAAAGGCGGACTTGGAAGTAAGAAAGAATATAAAAACATTCTGAATCCGGCTCTGGAATGTGCACAAATCGCCCGTCGCTCTCGTTGAAAAATGAGATAAGTCGTAACATAGTAGGGGTAATGGAAATTGTTCCTAGAAAAATGTAGTATATTAATACATCTCATTTACACTGAGAAGATGCTAAATTAGCTGTTTTTTGGTTAACTAAACCTAAAATAAATTTAAGCAAAACATTACTATACAAGTAAAGGTGATTGATTTGTTTATTAGTAAATTACCGTGAGGGAAATAACTTAAACTAGGGGAAAGAAAAAATATAAGTTTTTACCTTTTGTATCATGGTTTAGCAAGATTAATTTTTGAATAAAGTTTCTCGAAATCTGATGAGCTATTTTTGGTTTTCTTTAGGAAGTAAAATTGGCTGTGGCAAAAGCCTTCAAAAAACTAAAAATAGATATGAAATTTTATACGCGTTAGATGATAGCTAGTTCCCCTTGAAAGACATATAAGTGTTCAAAGTTGTTTATCCTAAGTAATTCTTTTATACCGGAATGGCAACTTTGTTGACTTTTTGAGGATAAGCTCGAAAAAGGAAGTTTAAACCAGAAGTGAGGTTATAAGCTTGAAAGTAGCTATTAAGTTGAGTTTGTTATAATTCACTCGTGGTTTTTGGTAGATTTACTGTGTTATATAAAGGGGTGATCTTTTCAATTTATTTAGGTACACTTATGCTAAAATGAGTATTTTGTTATTTGATTTTTCTAAGACTTCAAGAAAAGGAACTTAAAGAAAATTTTTTTTGAAAAACTATTAAAAGGAACTCGGCAAAGCACTATTCTGCCTGTTTATCAAAAACATGTCTCCGTGTCAGTAAGAAAATACGGAGTCGGACCTGCCCGGTGATTAATTTTCATTGTTTAACGGCCGCGGTACTCTGACCGTGCAAAGATAGCATAATAATTTGCCTTATAATTGAAGGCTTGGATGAATGGTCTGACAAGAATAAAGCTGTCTCTTTATAGTTAATTAGAATTTTATTTATAGGTGAAAAAGCCTATATATTATTGATAGACAAGAAGACCCTATCGAGCTTTAAAAAATTGTGATATTAAATATAGCAGTCATTTTGGTTGGGGCGACAGAGGAACAGCTTAAGCTTCCTTAGTGAGTAATTACGGGCTTGTGATGATCCAAAAATTTTGATTAATGGAATTAGTTACCGTAGGGATAACAGCATAATCCTCTTTAAGAGTTCGTATCGAAAAGGGGGTTTGTGACCTCGATGTTGGACCAGGGCATCCTAAAGATGCAGCAGTCTTTAAGGGTTGGTCTGTTCGACCATTAAAGCCCTACGTGATCTGAGTTCAGACCGGCGTGAGCCAGGTCAGTTTCTATCTTCAATTTTAAGAAAAAGCTTAGTACGAAAGGACCAGCTTTTTCCAAACTATTTTGGTTTTTTAGATATGGTATAATAAAAAGTTAATCAAATTAGCAAAAGCAATGCAATTGACTTAGAATCAATAGGTATGGTGAAAATCCTTATTTGATAATAAAGGTGGCAGAATAGTGCGTTAGGTTTAAGCTCTAAATATGAATTTACTTCTCTTTATAGTGTATATTTCTATTATTTCTGGTTTGTTTACATATATTTGCGTATTACTTGCGGTAGCTTTTTTTACACTTTTTGAGCGAAAAGGGCTTAGTTATATGCAGTTGCGAAAGGGACCAAATAAAGTAGGGCTTATGGGTGTACCGCAGCCGATTACAGACGCAATAAAACTATTAACAAAAGAGATAGTTAATCCTGTTATAGCTAATTGACTTCCTTACTATATTGCTCCTATTTTTTCATTAGTGTTAGCTTTTTTGCTTTGACAACTTTACCCAAGAATATGTGCATGTAGGTATTTTAAATGGGGAATTCTCTTTTTCCTTTGCGTTTCAGGTATAAATGTTTATGCAACGTTAATAGCAGGCTGATCTTCAAATTCTAAATATGCGTTATTAGGTAGTTTACGGGCAATTGCTCAAACTATCTCATATGAAATTTCAATGGCCCTTGTTCTTTTGTTTCCGCTTTTTTTAATTGGAAGGTTTAGGTTTATTGAGGTTGAAGAAGCACAACAACTAGTTTGAATAAGTCTTTTAATACTTCCGATATCAATTATTTGATTTGTATCATGTGTAGCTGAGACAAATCGGGCGCCGTTTGATTTTGCCGAAGGGGAATCTGAGTTAGTATCAGGATTTAATATTGAATATGGGGGGGCGGCATTCGCCGCAATTTTTTTAGCAGAATATGCTAACATTTTAATTATAAGAGTGATCACCTCACTTCTGTTTTTGGGCGGGGGCCACTATTTCTTCTCTTACTACAGTCATGTGGTTTTGATATCTAAAGTACTATTTTTAGCTTTTCTTTTTGTGTGGGTCCGCGGGAGATATCCTCGTTTTCGTTATGATTTACTAATAAGATTAACTTGAAAAAGGTTTTTACCAGCTTCCCTCTCAATGCTGCTTGTAATTGGCATAGCTTCATGTTTTTATTTTTAGCAGGCTATAGTTTATTAAAACATTAGCATTGGAAGCTAAAAATTAGGTTCGCTTATAGCCTGAATGACTACTATAACGATTTTTAGGCTGGCCCTTTTTTCTTTGTTAGCATTACCAACAATACTACAACCACTAAGGCTGGGCCTAATACTTGTCATTGCTACGCTTTTTATGTGTGTTACTAGAGCTATTTTGCTTTCTTCTTGGTATGCTTATATTTTATATTTAATTTATGTCGGAGGACTTTTAGTTATATTTGCTTATATTGCGGCATTATCTCCAAACATCTTATTTAAGAAGGTCCGGCTTTCTATCCTAGTAGTTTTATTGGTAATTTTTTTATTTATTTTTAGGTGACAGTTTATAGATTCTTCTTACTTAGCTTCATATGATAGACATTTTCAAGACATAAAGTACTTCAAAATATATAGGGTCGAAGTAGTATCCCCTGAAGTAACATCTGTTTTAATTGGGCTTGGAGCAATTTTACTTCTCAATCTTATTGTTGTTGCAAAAATTTGCTTTGGAGTTAGAGGAACCTTGCGTCCATTTATTGCTTATGCACAGTCCTATTCGAAAAGTTCACCCTGTATTAAAAGTGATTAACGGGGCTCTTATTGATCTTCCTGCGCCGCCAAATTTGTCTATGTGATGAAATTTTGGATCTCTTTTAGGCTTATGTTTGGTAATTCAGATTTTAACTGGATTGTTTCTTGCAATACACTATACTGCTCATATTGACTTGGCTTTTAGGTCCGTTATTCATATTAGACGTGATGTGGCTTATGGTTGACTGATTCGAGCTCTCCATGCAAATGGGGCGTCTTGATTATTTATTTGTTTATATTTTCATATTGGTCGGGGTATATACTACGGATCCTACTTATATACTCACACCTGAAATATCGGGGTAATTTTACTTCTTTTGATTATGGGTACTGCTTTTCTAGGCTATGTATTACCTTGAGGACAAATATCTTTTTGAGGTGCTACAGTAATTACTAACTTATTATCAGCTGTTCCGTATGTAGGGAAAATACTTGTTGAGTGAGTTTGAGGCGGCTTTGCTGTTGACAATGCAACATTAACTCGGTTTTTTGCTTTGCATTTCTTGTTGCCTTTTTTGATTGTAGGTTTAGCTATCTTGCATATACTATTTCTACACACTACAGGATCAAATAACCCTTTAGGTGTAAACAGAGACAGGGAAAAGGTTCCATTTCACTCTTATTATACTTTTAAGGATTTGGTGGGTTTTATTATTGTTATTTATTTGTTATCAGTACTGGCTTTACTTTCTCCGCAGCTCCTTAGAGATCCTGAAAATTTTATTCCAGCTAACCCCCTTGTAACTCCGGTTCATATTCAGCCAGAGTGATATTTTCTTTTTGCCTATGCTATTCTCCGTTCAATTCCTAATAAGCTTGGCGGTGTTTTAGGGCTTGTGAGATCTGTTCTCATCTTATTTATTCTACCTTATACCCATATAGGAAAATTTCGTTCTTCAGCTTTCTACCCATTTTGTCAAGTTTTATTTTGATTTCATGTTGGTGTTTTTCTTGTTTTAACATGGGTGGGCAGATGCCCTGTAGAAGCCCCGTATGAGCAAATTGGACAGATCTATACAGTCTTGTATTTCTCTTATTTTCTACTTAATCCACTAATTCAGTTACAGTCAGATAAGTTTTTTGATTTTAAGTGGTTATTTCCGGGGGAATATCTGTCTTGAAAACGGATTTAGGGTGTTCAACTCACTCAATAACTTGCAGCGGGCAATATAGCCTCTTCTGATTTACAAGACCAGTGTTCAAAGATAAACTACACTGCAAATGAGCACATTTTATTTAAAGTTTTTTGCCGTATTTGGTGCCTTTTCAGGTCTTTTAACCTTATCTTTACAGCATAAGCATCTTTTAGGGGTTCTTATCAGCCTGGAAACGATTACCATAAGGCTATTTATGCTTACTCTTTGTGTTTCTAATGATGTTGCCCTGAGTGGTCATTCTTCCCTGATTTTAATTACCTTAGGAGCTTGTGAGGCAAGTTTAGGTCTTTCAGTTTTAGTTTCTATAATTCGGAGAAAAGGTAATGACTACGTATTAAGTTTTTCTAGTCAAAAGTGTTAGGGTTAATTGGATTTAATTTAGTAGTTTTATTCACTCCTATAAAATTATGATACCAAAAAATCTGATTTATAGGAATTGGCGTCTTAGTTTCAATAGTGTATCTTTTTAGCCCCATTTTTGGGATTGAAGGACTAACTGTATGAATTTCTAAAGATTTAATATCTAGGGCTCTTATCTCTTTAACGATGTGAATTACTTTGATAATGATATTAGCCAGACAGAAGGTATATGTTAGGAAAAATCGGCCTAATATATTTTTAGTTTTTGTACTCACCCTTAATATTTTATTGGTTAGGGCATTTAGAATATCAAGGAGTCTCTTATTTTATTTCTTATTTGAAGCTTCCTTAATCCCCACGCTATTACTTATTTTAGGTTGGGGATATCAGCCCGAGCGTTTACAAGCAAGTATGTATATAATAATTTACACTGTTACTGCCTCTTTACCGCTTTTAGTTTTAATTCTATGATATTCTGCTAATTTGCTAAGTAGTAATTTTTTTCTAGGCTCTATTTTACGTATTTCTTTGCTAAGCGGTAATTCAGGATGGTCTTGGGGTTGACTCGTTATTATTACTTTTAGGGCATTTTTAGTTAAACTTCCTATGTTTTCTGTACACTTATGACTTCCCAAAGCTCATGTAGAGGCTCCTGTGGCAGGCTCAATGGTGTTAGCTGCTGTTTTGTTAAAATTAGGAGGTTATGGAATTTTGCGATTTTATATGTATATAAATTTTTTTCCTGTACCGGTTTTTAGAATTTTGATTTCTATTGCTCTTTGAGGCGGGGTGTTAACCAGATTAATCTGCTTCCGTCAGGTTGATCTTAAATCATTGATTGCCTATTCTTCTGTTGGTCATATATCTCTAATATTAGTAGGGGCGTTTTCTAACACTCTCTGGGGCTGAGGGGGATCTCTGGCTTTAATGTTATCTCACGGATTCTGTTCTTCTGCTTTGTTTGCTTTAGCAAACTATACATATGAAAAAACCCAAACCCGAAGATTGCTTTTGAGGAAAGGTCTTTTAATATATGTACCTTATTTAGGGATATGGTGGTTTCTCTTTTGTGCAATAAATATGGCTGCGCCGCCTAGTATTAATTTATTAGGTGAGATTTTAGCTTATCCGGCGGCAATATTTAGTTCTTATTACTTTTTAGGCCCACTAGGACTAATAAGATTTTTAGCTGCTGTATACAGCATATATCTTTATACCACAACACAGCACGGTGGAAGGCCTGCATTTTTAAGACCTGTGACGGGCTTTAAAGCCCCGGCTCTTACATTACTTTTACTCCATTGAATTCCTGGGAATTTTCTTATTTTAAAAGCGGGCCTTATTACATTGTGAGTATCTTATTGGGTTAGTTTAAAACAAAACATCAGATTGTGGGTCTGAAAATGACTACTAAGTTACCTAATAATGTTTAAAAAATTAAAAGCATGTGCTGTTAGCTCTACTTTTCTTCTTATATATAGAGGAATTTTGGTACCTATCGCAGTTATCTTTATTTTTTATGACCACAGGGTAATTCTTGAGTGAAAAATTATTCAAATTAGTTCATGTTTCATGAGTTTTGTTATGATTTTTGACCCAGTAAGCCTTAGTTTTAGCGGTGTGGTAGGGTTAATTGCTGGGTGCGTAATGATGTTTTCCTCCAGTTATATAAGACATGACCCTTTTTTAAGGCGATTTACGTGACTAGTTATGTTATTTGTATTATCTATAAATTTATTAATTTTTATCCCTAGATTACCTGCTTTACTATTGGGATGAGACGGCTTAGGCATCATTTCTTTTGTTTTGGTAATTTATTACCAAAATATAAAATCTTTAAGGGCTGGGATGTTAACTGTATTGGCAAACCGGGTGGGAGATGTTATGATTTTAATTTCAATTGGTCTTTTAGTCCTTGAAGGACATTGATTAATTGTGTGTATATGAGATTTTTATATGAGTGCTTGAGTGGGTTTTACTGTTGTTATTGCAGGTATAACTAAAAGAGCGCAAATTCCGTTTTCTAGTTGATTGCCCGCTGCTATAGCTGCGCCAACTCCAGTTTCTGCTTTAGTTCATTCTTCTACTCTTGTTACTGCAGGGGTATTTTTACTCATTCGTTTCTTTAATTTTTTAGCAATTGTTCCCGGTTTCAATCACTTTTTATTATTTATCTCAGTCTTAACTCTTTTAATAGCAGGCATTAGGGCTAATTTTGAAAACGATCTTAAAAAAATTATTGCGCTTTCTACCCTTAGTCAGTTAGGAGTTATGATGATGAGATTGAGAGTAGGGATGGTAAGTCTAACTTTATTTCATTTATACACTCATGCTCTTTTTAAGGCCCTGCTATTTTTATGTGTAGGAATGATTATTCATAACAGGTCGAATACACAAGATATTCGCCATACCGGATTTCTTTTTTGCCAAGCACCTTTAACTGTATCTTGTCTGAATATTGCTAATCTGTCTTTATGCGGGGCACCATTTTTAAGGGGGTTTTATTCAAAAGACCTTATTTTAGAAACATTTCTATTTTGGCCTATGAGCTTTTTAATGGTTTTATTAATTTTTATGGCAACTGGAATGACTGCGGCATATTCGGTTCGGTTATCTTTTTGTTCATTATGGGCCCCCATAAAAGGGCCCTCTTATCATAGTAAAAAAGAGTTTGACCCAAGTGTAAATTGAGCTGTAATAATTTTAACCAGATTTGCTATTACTTCTGGTCTGCTTTTTCAAGCTGTCTTTTTAGATTTTAAGCCTTCTGTTTACCTTTTACCTTTCAGTCTTAAGAGATTGACTACACTAGTAATTGGGTTAGGCGTATTATTTGCGTTTTTGATGTGGGATTCTGTGTCAAGACAAAAAAATGTTGGGAGAAGCCAGTTTTTTTGCTCAACTATGTGATTTTTAGCACTAATTTCTACTCAACCTTTAACAAAACAGTCAATGTTATTAGGAACTAATATTATAAAATCTATTGACATAGGATGACTAGAGATCTTAGGAGGCCAAGGGACATGATCAATAAGAAAAATATCATCATTCTTAAATCAAAAAGTTCAATTCAAAGCTTTTAATTTTCTTATTACACTTACTATTTTATGACTTATAATTTTGCAGTTTTGTTACTGATAGCTTATATAGAGCATAACACTGAAGATGTTAAGGAGACTTTCGGGTTTCAGGACACATAAAACGAATTATATATAAATTATTTTATTTATTTTTTGTTATAGGTTTCAGTTACTTTTCGTCTTTCCTTTCTTTATTAGTAATCACAAAATACTTTCTTTATGGCTCGAACTCCTTTTCATTTAGTTGAATTTAGACCGTGACCCCTGACAGGTTCAATAGGAGCATTATTTCTGACTTCCGGCTTGGCTGGGTGACTCCACGGACATGGTTGCCTTAGTATAGTTATAGGCTTAATTTTAATTATGATTACAATGATTCAATGGTGACGAGATGTTATTCGTGAGGCTACCTTACAAGGATTTCATACCTCAAAAGTAACCCAAGGCCTTCGATGAGGGATAGTGCTATTTATTATGTCAGAAGTTTGTTTTTTTTTTGCTTTTTTTTGAGCATATTTTCACAGAAGCTTAGCTCCCAGACCTGAATTAGGGTCTTGTTGACCACCATCAGGAATTATTGCTTTAAATCCTTTTGAAGTACCTTTGCTAAATACTGCTGTGTTGCTGGCCTCTGGTGTTACTGTTACATGAGCACATCACAGTTTAATAGAAGGTGATAGTCCTGCAAGTATTCAAGCTTTATTTGCAACTGTAGTTCTTGGTATATACTTTACTTTTCTTCAGGCAGGGGAGTATTACGAAACCTCTTTTACAATTGCTGATGGTGTATATGGATCTAGATTTTTTGTTGCTACCGGATTTCATGGCTTACATGTTTTAATTGGAAGAGTATTTCTTGCTGTTTGTCTAGCTCGTGCTTGATTACAACACTTTTCAACAGGCCATCATTTTGGGTTTGAGGCTGCAGCATGGTATTGACATTTTGTAGATGTTGTGTGATTATTTTTATATATTTCTATTTACTGGTGGGGATATTAAGTTTAAGCTAACTTAGAAAATTAAACTAATAAATATTCTAAGGAAGATTTGACGTTGATTTAAGCTTAGTCTTTACTAATCTCTTAATGATTTAAGTTAATATATTGTTTGTTTATATATTTCAGAGGCATGTGATATAGGGCTATCAAGCACAGGCTATGGACAGAAAATTTTACACTATTGTGGTAATTAAATCTCTACATGAGCTACGACGCTGAAACCGTCGTTGAATACACAAGAACCCAGGCTTTAGCCTTCGACAGAAGGAACTGGAAGCTGACTCTGTGCATCATCTAATACAGTCTCAAAGAAAGGCACTAGAGATACGTAACTTTATGGAGATTCAAGCTCAGTACATAAATTCTTTGGAGCGTGCGATAAATTACCATCGTATAATAGGTACTGGAATGGACTCGGAACTCCGGGTACATTTAGAAAAAATTAAGCAAGATTTAAACACTATGAAGGAGGCAGTAGATACTACAGAGTCCATAATGCTTGAGTAGGCAGATGCCATGTATGCATATGTGGGGAAATATCCTGACTGTAGTTTTGCAGCTTATTTATGTTAATTTTTTCCATTAAGTAAGATTTCAGGTGACTGAGATATAAGTATTGATTTTTGTTATAGAAAGCGTGATTATTTGCCTTTGAGACCTAGTACTTTAAATTAAAAGATTTGATTTGCATTCAAGAGATAAGCCCTGCTTCTAGGTCATTTTATAACACGGGAGTAAAAATTAGTAGTGATTTTGGGTTTTTGTATTTTTTGTACTACGCCGGATGAACGGAAATCATTGATGTTGATTAATATGGGAGTTTTCTCTGGTACTAGTGATTGGGGCGTTTGTGGTTAGGCTATTAGGTGTTTTTTTATCTTTCTTGATTATGGGGTTAGGTTGATTTTTGGCGAAACGTTCTATTAGGGATCGAGAAAAAGGATCTTCTTTTGAGTGCGGGTTTGACCCTGTTAAATCGGCCCGACTTCCGTTTTCTATGCGGTTCTTTTTGTTGGCAATTATCTTTTTGGTTTTTGATATTGAGATTGTTTTATTGTTTCCCATTTTGGTGGGAATAACTAGCTGCCTGGGATTTACTTTAGTTGTAGGTCTTTTTATGTTTTTAGTCATTTTAATTTTAGGCCTATTTCATGAGTGGAATGAAGGATCGTTAGACTGGGCTCAAT